GAATAAGGGGTAATGTTGATTCTATTTTGTTGATAATATATAGAACAATTCTGTTCGTAGGAACAAGGCGAAGCAGATTTATTCTATACTCAATAAGTACCAATACGCAATGGGGGTTGAAACTACTCCTTATGAGGGAATATGCCCATACTACTTCATCATTAGAAAGACCTATTTGTAATAATTTTTCTTTATTCATTCTATCTTCATTTTATTCTATTATGTATGAAGTTTTCTAATCTATGGATAAACTAATACAAGGGCTAATATTATAAAGATAATAAACCCATTCTTACGTTTCCATATCAAAGTGAAATATAGTATTTAGTTCTTTTTTCTTTTATTTAATGCCTATTGGTGTTCCAAAAGTACCTTTTCGGAGTCCTGGAGAGGAAGATGCATCTTGGATTGACGTATAGTGCGACTTGTCAGATATATTAGGTCATATGGGATTTCCCCGTTTTCTCCCCCGATCGAGATATCCTCTATTTCGCCCAAAAAACATATTAATTGAATCATCAAAAATTGGGAGCGTGAAGTAAAAATTTGGAGAGTGAAGTGCAATATAACCCGATCCCCCCTTTTTTTTTTGAGGTAATTTATATTATTATCAATTAGAATAATTTATGGTTATCTTCGTTGGACTAATCAAATTAAGTATCCAGGTTCCGTTTAAAAAACAATCCAATTGGTAATTATATATGATTACCACTTATATCATAAATGATTCGATTCCTATTTATAAAGAAAATGGATCTCAAATCGTTACGCAATCGAGTAATATGGATGAATTCCATCAAATATTTGGTTTGGCAGAAGGCATAAAATTAAGAATTAATATTAATTCTTAAGAAGTCATAGCAATAAAGAAGTGGTAAGAGAAGCATTTGTCCTATATGTGCAAATCAAAATAGGGCGGATCTTTACCCGGAGTAGAACATAAACCTAAAAAGATTTAAGAGACCCATTCAGGAACAAGAAAATGACATCGTGATTTGGATCTCAATGAAAAAATACATCAATGATAAGTTAATTCGATAAGTTTGAAATTCTTTTTTTATATTCGAAGATAAGAAAAGGGGTCAAAAGAATCTTTATTGAAAAATCGAAGAAAAAGCCCTTTCGTTAAAAGTTAGAAAGAGCTTACTATGCTATGTATGATATGAAAAAACGAAAGGGGGCTGGAATCTACACATTGATTTTTTCGGAAATTTTTTTTGAACCGTATGCAGAAAAAAGTGCATGTACGGTTCCTAAGGGATACAACTTTACCCGAATCAACCGACTTTATCGAGAGAGATTACTTTTTTTAGGCCAAGCAGTTGATAGCGAGATCTCGAATCAACTTATTGGTCTTATGGTATATCTCAGTATTGAGGATGATACCAAAGATCTGTATTTGTTTATAAACTCTCCGGGCGGATGGGTGATACCTGGAGTAGCTATTTATGATACTATGCAATTTGTGCGACCAGATGTACATACAATATGCATGGGATTAGCTGCTTCAATGGGATCTTTTATCTTGGTTGGAGGGGAAATTACCAAACGTCTAGCATTCCCTCACGCTTGGCGCCAATGAGGTTTTTTTTGAGAGAAACAAAAGACTATGCCTTCGCCATATGAAATAGGAATATTAAGTAAAAATAGCATGGCATTTAGAATTCGATAAGAGAAAATTTTTATTATTTTTTCAAAAAATTAAATTATATATCGAGAGAGTAGTATGAAATAAAGGGTATTTCTGATTTTATCTTATCCATCGGGAATCCTGTTCAGCGTCACAAACTTTTTTTTTCATACCATAGATCTCTTAACAATATTTATTGTATAAATAAAATATTTTTTTATGTACTTTTTTTATTTGATCAGATCAAAAAGAAACTTTGGGATTGCTGAATCACAGACAAAAAAATACCAAAAAAGAAATAAGAAATATATAAAGCAACGGAACCATCATAGTATTTTTTAACTCCTCCAAAAAGAAGGGTGGTAATTTGATCATTTACCAATATGAGTCTCATAGATCCTATTTATATCTTTCTGCGATGGAGGGTAAAGAGGATCCATTTTATTGTAGAGCCGTATGCAATACATCAAAAATGCCCGTACGGTTATTCTATTTTTTTCTTAAGTATTTTTTTATCTTTATTTATTTTCTCTTCACTCCATGGTCTTCACTCCACGGTATAGATAGAAAAAACTTTATTATGTTATATCATCAGGGTAATGATTCATCAACCCGCTAGTGCTTTTTATGAAGCACAAACGGGAGAAGCTATCTTGGAAGCGGAAGAACTGCTAAAACTGCGTGAAACCATCACAAGGGTTTATGTACAAAGAACGGGCAAACCCCTATGGGTTGTATCCGAAGACATGGAAAGAGATGTTTTTATGTCAGCAACAGAAGCGCAAGCTTATGGAATTGTTGATCTTGTAGCAGTTGAATGAAAATAGAAAATAGGATGGATTTAGCGCAAATCGGCAATTTCTTTTTTTA